TACTTTTCTTGCCTATTCCCGATGAACCAGCGTGTATACATAGATGTAGGAGAATCCGTTTGGGAAGTAATAAGCACCTTTGACATCTCTTCATATGCAAAGAATTCTCGACGTGAAAACACAGAGACAAAGGACTGATCTTTGAATAGGAAAAAGAATGGATCTGCAGGGTCCCAAATGAATTGGCTTATTCGAAAAAAGCCTTGTTCTTTGGAAAATCTATCTGGTGTCCGGTACTGCATGGTTCCCCTCTGCAAGAACTCCTCCTCATGCTCTTGAAGCTCATCCTCTTCATGATAAATGCTCCGCTTGCCCCGAAATGATCCGGCCCGATAGGGAAATCCCAATTCAGTGGGCCTTTCAATACAATCAAATAGATTGGTCCAAGGGCGCCATATTCTAGGAGCCCAAACTATGTGATCGAATAAATCCTCCTCCATTTGTTGCGGGTCGATGTCCTCTTCCTCTTCTTCAAACTCCGATTCGTATTTTTCATAGTTTTGAATCATATCTAACTGATTCCTTGGTTCGGACCGAAGAAGTAATGTCACTCGATTATTATCAAACTGACTGCAATCTTTTTCTGTCCGTGAGGATCCCAACAGAGCGCCTTCTAGTTCTAATAGGCCATGAACTAGATCAGAATCATTCTCAGCGAATCTATAAGAAGCGATCCAATTATTTTCATCAGGTCCGGGTGAAGACCAAAGATCTTGAGCGACCAATCCGGCAGAACAATTCAAAAGATAAAGAAGTATCGTTAATTTCTTCATGCTCGTTCCAAGTTCGAAGTACCATTTGTACAAATAAGAATCCCCTTCTTTACATGATTTCTTCTTCATATAGATAGATATAGGATCTACGGGGCAATTACTTAGAAGTACATTTTGTGCAACAGCCCTTCCTATCTGATAGAAAAGGATCCCATGATCCTGAACCGATATTACCTGGGATCGCAAATCCCAAGTTTGTCTATGAAGAGCTGATCTAATTGTATTAGTTTCTATAATTGATTTCTTCTGTGTAATACTAATGGATAGGGCCTCATTGATAAGTGCTGCAAGATCTCGTGCATTGGAACCCATGGTTATGGACCCGAATCCGTTAGTATGGAACATTTTCTTTTCCAAGTGAAACCCTTTAGTATATGAAAGAATGAAAAAGTGCTTTCGTTGTTGTTGAATAAGAAGCCTTCGTATCTTAATGCATGTATTTAATTTATTCGGAGCTATTAGAGCGGGATCCACTTTTTGGGGAATATGAGTCGAACCAATAACAAGAATATTTCTAGTAGAATATCTTTCACAATCTCTGGAGAGATAGTTCTGTAATAGACCGAAGGATCTGTAATTCACATACAGATCATGAATGTTTGGAATCCATATTATGCAAGGAGACATTGCTCTTGCTAATGCGAATCGAAAGGTGATATCGATATAAAATCCGTATATACTCGGCGGCATATCCATAGTTAGCACATTCGTCATATCTAGCAGCTCCGTATCAAGATCAAGGTCATCATCAATATCGTCACTATCATCAATATCGATATCGTCACGATAATCACTATCGTCACTATCACTATCATCAATAAAAAAACCTTCAGGCTTGTAATACGAATACGGAAAGTTGTTCGGAAATATCGTAATGAAAGGAACATGGGAGTTTGTCGCTAGGTATTTGACCAAATAGGATCGTCCAGTTCCTATAGAACCTATCACTAAAATACCCCTAGAAGGGGATAGGGCTAAACGGAGCGAGAAGGGTTTTCCATGAGATGGGAAATGAAAACTATTAGCCCCACACGGGGTTTGTGAATAAGTGATTGTCTGATAATGAGCAAGGAATATCCGTCTTTCTGCTAAACAGGATCTATTGAACTCATAATTCATTAGATACTTTTTATGAATGTCAACTAAGTATCGTAAGTAAATTGATCCCGGTTGTTCAATCATTTGATAACCAGAGTCATTCTTTGATAAATGATCACTATGAGTCAGACTCAATAGAATTTGATCAATCCTTTTTTCTTTTTCGGTCGTTAAGGTGGAGAACTGAACCAAGAATTCTCTTTCTTCATCATCAACCAAATCACTGTTCGCGACCCAGGATTCTATTTTCTCATCAATCCAATCACCGTTCACCCCTTTTCTTTTTCTTATCAATGAATAGATCTCTTTACTTGTACGACTTAGATGTCTCGTATTTCTCGAAAAAGCGATTCGATTGATGGGATTTTGTATGATACTTCTGAGATCGATGAGATTGATATTCAAATATTTCTTCTTAGAACGTATTGATTTGACCCCATAAGCGGAACCACCAACCAATAGCATGTTGCCACCAGAAGCAGAAACCCGTATTTCTTCCAGAAAATCTCCTAATTGTTCCAGAGCAACTAGAAAGAGATTCTTTAACCAGAAAGAATTCAGTTCAGATTCAGATGTAGGATACCTATCCAAAAGTTTTCGCAACTCAATCATGTATGATGGAATCATCAAAGATTTGATCTTTTCTAACTCTGTCTGTAACTCACTAGAGGCTCGGGAAACAAAGAGAAGATGTATGCGAACGAGATATCCAGCAACAAGAAGAAGGAAAAGGATTGAATAGAGGAACTCCCGAGCATTTGTTAATCTCAGATGTGTCCATATCAATGGAACGGGTGACTCATTATTTCGATGAATCGTTTCTTCGGACAGAAGGAGATTCTGTAAACACTTACTCGAAATCTCACTTATCAGACTCGAAATCTTACTTTTCAGAGTCAGAGTCCATTGTGGAAGAATCTTCTGAGGAATTGGCCATGATATATCTGATACATGCATAATATCTCTCAAAACGGATACAAATTTGTGCCTGCTACTTAGTATCCTTAGTATCGGCAATGGTTCTGAAAAAATCTCTAAAAGGGTGGTGAAATTTAGATATTTCCACCCTGTCGAAGTAAGGAACCATGGCATATATGTTTGGAAGAGATTCCATTTTGAGAGATTGAAAAGAGCACTATCTCGTCGAAAGGTTCTATACATCTGCCCTTTCTCAACGCATTTCTTTAGAGAAAGACTCCGTTTTTTTTTCCTCTTTCCAGATGGGAAATCCTTCTCAGAACATGGAGTGTGAATCAAATCCATGTTTGAATTGAAACTGAGATACTCATGCAAGTTCTTCCCTTCTGAATCAGATAGATTCATATCTGAAAGAGGCTGACAATAAGTTCTTTCAAAATGAACTATTTGTTCCTCTGTTAGAGGTGTTGTAGAAATGTCTGCGATCGAGTAAATAGCTCTACGAACGAATGGCTCGGATCGAATTGGAAAATGGAAAAATTTGTACAAGTTATACCTTTCGTCACCACTTTGTGTAAAATCGTTAGGTATAAATATGTCAGATACCTGTGACTCGATTGGCAAAATAGTCTCTCTCTCCCCAAAAATATGTTTTTTTTTACCGACGCACGAAGAAAATATTTTGTTGCGAATGAACAAGATAGTGAGGAATTGTTCATATGTAGGATCATAATTATTGATACGGGTCTTTTCCACATAAAAAGGGAATCTTTTGTTACAATAGAACCAGAAGCGATTTGGATCATTCAAGAATCGAAGTGGATTTGCTTTATAAAAAGAAGATATCAATGAACTTCTATGAAATGGTTTCACGGGATTCAGCCAATTGTCTCGATCATGGAATATCATTGATAAATAGGAATCCGTGTTATCAAAGGATTTCCTGCGATTATTTCTAGTATGGAATGAGTCAATCACCCACTTTGGTATCTTTTTGAAGCAAAATGGTAATCTTGTTCCTCCATTGATCAAGGATTTCGGTCTTTTGGAAGTATCATGATCATCCAATAAGAAGGGTTTCAATTTATTCAAATGAACGATTTGAACACCTATTGATTCTAACAACTGATTGCGGAGTTGATCATTCGGACCTTTCAATTCATAGATGTGGATCTCGGACCTATGAATGGGGGTATTCCCGATACTCACAAAGAAAAGGGGAAGTGACTTGGACAAAAAGAGAAGTGACTTGGACAAAAAGAAACGAAGTGACTTGGACAAAAAGAAACGAAGTGACTTAGACAAATCTTGTTTGTCTATAACCTCGGACCAATCAATCGAATATTGATTAATACGTAACCGATCGAACACTACTTGAAAATGGTTCTTCTGTTCAGAAAGGAAATGTTCCAAATGTTCCTGGAAATTCTTGCTCCCATTGGACCATTTGTATCTATATACATCAGGATCCCGATTCATGGATCTCCCGGTTCGAGAAATAAGAGGATCAAACCATTTCTTCTGACTCTTTTTCAAATTCGATAAATGTTGGTTGATCGTATATTTCATTATAGTTATATGATTCAGAGTATCATTTCCTATTTGATCCCTTTGAATTCCATATTCGAAGTTGTGATCGGATCTATTCATTAAAAAGAATCGATTAGATACATTTCTTATGTACCCATAGATTTGAATCAGATTTCGGATCAATCTATATTGATTGACTGCCTCCATTATGTTGTTGCTAGCAAATACCGCTGTTTTTCGTTTTGGATCTTCCAAATCATTCCCGCAGTAGATCCGGGCCGATTTTTTTCTGATCCTTCGATAAAAAGATTCATTCTCTTCATAAAAAAGAGGAGGTAGAACCAATAAAGATTTCTTTTTCGATTCATCTCTGGAGTTGAATACCTGATTCAAGAATTTTTTTTGATCCAACCCGTAGGAATCAATAGAAAAGGCAAATCTCCTATGATACACCAGATCCGGCTCGGTTATTGATAGAGTGAATAGATCTGCCATTTCTTGAAATCTCTCTTCTGATTCAAAATCGTGGTGTAACGTGTATCCCCTTTTGTTCCGGTCATGGAATAGATGAAATAAATCAAAAAATGGATTTTTGTTCAAGAATGAAATAGGATGAATTGAGACGGTATTTTGTAAATACGTAATTATCTTGAATATATCAACCATTTCCTTATTTTCCGC